GTATACAACTCCTTCCCATCAGAACTCCTCCAGCCCTCTTGCATATCATCACACTGCAACGGAGAGGAAAGCCAGAAGTGTAAGCGAGCGGAGTTTTCACTATCACCTCTTTCTTAGTCCTTTGGGAAAAGCGTAGGCTTGGGTACTATAGAAGGAATAGATCTATATTATCTCCCTTTGTTTGCTTAGTTTGATGTTCTTTATTAGAACATCTAGCAAAGAATCAAGCAAGCAACTCCACGTTGTCTTTATTTTAATGAGTGCAAGGAACCGAAGGTTGCGCGGTCTAAGAGGAGACAAGAAACCGAAGGTTGCGCGGCAGGGAAGTGACCGAAGGTCACTTAAGAGTTGTTATATAGTTCACTAGGGTTGTGCTCTAAAGTGATATCAGCACAGCTAAAACGTTATGCGGTCTAAGCGGTAGTGATGAGCAACAAGCAGTTAGATAGAGATCTAAAGCGCTCTCAAAGAGGAAAGGAAGCACAGCTATTTTCGCTAGCTAAGCTCTAAAAGCGCCTAAAAGCGGTAGAGGAGGAAGCAAGCAGCCGAAGGTTGCCTTTATTTTAATGAGAGGTGTGCGGTAGGGGCGGGCTAAATGCGCTAACGCCCATATTTAGGGCTTTCGCGCTAGGTCGAGCCTTTTTCAAAACCTCATGGGACAACCAGGCAGCTTCCAATCTATAGGGCTTATGTTTACGAGGGGTAAGCTTCATACCTGCCCTCCTAAGTTGGATGGGAGAGTGGTCTGAGTACGTACGCGGGAGGTTTGTTACCGTAAGCCTCAGGGAATTTGGTGCGCCACTCGGAATTGGCAACCGCACGATCAAGTCTCTTCTTGATGTTTGCAAAGCCTCTTCTCCCATTATCCCAAGTGAATCTAGGTCCGCTGCACCCCAAGTCAACCAGGCCGCATCTCTTCAGTTGATCATTGAACTTCCTCATCCTCTGCATATCACCTGGGATAGGCATCCCACTCCTCTCTGAGCTGCTAGAAATCTCGTTCAAATCCCCTGCCATCAATGTTAGAATCAGAAAAGTTATCCAAATTCTCCCAAAGTGGATCACGACTCAGGGGGTTTGGGCTAGCGTAGACTGCCGAGAACACCCACTCATTGTAATCCCTTCGTTTGATAGTAGCATGAATAGCCTGATTACTGATGGAGTCAGTCCTAACCACCACCTGACTAGGGTCCCAAAGCATCCAAATTCGCCCTTTCCTACCCACCAAGCAACGGAACGTTGTGCGGGAAAGCTAAAGCGCGTTAGCTTAGCGCTAGGAGCAAGCAAGGAACGGAACGTTGTGCTAGCTAAAAGCGCGAAAGCCCTAAATATGGGCGTTAGCGCATTTAGCCCGCTTAGACGCGCATAACCTACCGCACAACCCTAGCGCACACGGCTAAGCGCTTAGCTTAGTTAGTACCGCCCCTACCGCGCAACCTTCTCTAAGTGCTTGCTTCCTCTTAGCTTTCAAATTTAGACGCGCATAACGTTTTAGCTGTGCTGATATAACTTGAGAGCTACATCTAAGCTTTTAGAGCTGTGCTGATATAACTTGAGAGCGCTTTAGATCTCTATCTAACTGCTTGCTTGATTCTTTAGCCCAAGCAATGCCCAAAGACTCCCATGCCTTTCTTGGTTGGACCAATCCAACCGGCGATTTCCGACAAGTCTTTCTTCATTTGTAGAGCAAGAAGCGGGGATGAAATGAAAAGTGTTTCTTACGATGACGCCCAAATGTTTAGACGAATCCTTTCGTTTGATGAACCCTATCTTCAATCAAGTTCCAGCGACAATATCGCTTTTCTTGAGTCCCTTTTGAATGATTTGACCATAAGCGGAGTACAAGGTGAAGCCTATACGGAGGCTCTGGAGCTAGCGGGGCTGGTCCCCAGCCCACTTGAGCAATTTGCCATTCTCCCATTGATTCCTATGAATATAGGAAACTTGTATTTCTCATTCACAAATCCTTCTTTGTTTATGCTGCTAACTCTCAGTTTGGTCCTACTTCTGGTTCATTTTGTTACTAAAAACGGAGGAGGAAACTCAGTACCAAATGCTTGGCAATCCTCGGTAGAGCTTATTTATGATTTCGTGCTGAACCTGGTAAACGAACAAATGGGTGGTCTTTCCGGAAATGTTAAACAAAAGTTTTTCCCTCGCATCTCGGTCACTTTTACTTTTTTGTTATTTCGTAATCCCCAGGGTATGATACCTTATAGCTTCACAGTTACAAGTCATTTTCTCATTACTTTGGGTCTCTCATTTTCTATTTTTATTGGCATTACTATAGTGGGATTTCAAAGAAATGGGCTTCATTTTTTAAGCATCTCATTACCCGCAGGAGTCCCACTGCCGTTAGCACCCTTTTTAGTACTCCTTGAGCTAATTCCTCATTGTTTTCGCGCATTAAGCTCAGGAATACGTTTATTTGCTAATATGATGGCCGGTCATAGTTCAGTAAAGATTTTAAGTGGGTTCGCTTGGACTATGCTATGTATGAATGATCTTTTATTTTTTATAGGAGATCCTGGTCCTTTATTTATAGTTCTTGCATTAACCGGTCCGGAATTAGGTGTAGCTATATCACAAGCTCATGTTTCTACGATCTCAATCTGTATTTACTTGAATGATGCTACAAATCTCCATCAAAGCGGTTATTTATTTATAATTGAACAAAAGCGAGGTTCTGAAAGAAAGAAGGTCCATTTTTCCACGTAGATACTGGTTCTTACCACTCCTGGCTAAACCTAACGAGGAGCTTTGTTCTTTTTTACAACATCGATCAACCTCCAACCCCGATCTTTCTATTTTTCTGTCTTTGGACTCTTTCAAAATGGAAGAATTGTCCTGGCCCCTCCTGAAACTGCCCTTCCATGATCTTTCGTTCTTCCTCTTGATAGTTTGACCTTTTCCTTTCTCCATCCTAGCTGTTCATCCCCTTTCCTCAAAGAGCTCCTGACAGGTGCGACATTGAAGTACTTAGACTGTGTTAGCGAAGTGGATTCTTCAACCTCATCACACTCAAAAAGAGTTCTTTCTTCGTGTGATGATTTCATCCAGCAGAAGTGCAGGTTCGAGTCCTGCTCGTGATATGAGTGAGCTGGTTCTCACTTCATCTAGCGGTGGAGTAGAAAAGGAGTTGTAGTAGGTGCCTGAGCTGTACCTTCCACACGCGTTCTGACTTTCACTTACCCGGACCGGAGAGTGACGTAGGCACTTGACCTTGAGTCTCAGGTTCAAGTCTCAGTTCCCCGTACTCGCTAACGGAAAAGCAAGCAGTTGTTTTCCCGAAGTCGATTCCCAGACCTTTTTTTCGATTGGGTATGAGATTGACCCTACTCGATGAGAGTACCGCTTGCTAACGAAAGTCCTTTGTCTACTAGAATCCTGAGATTCCTCTATCTTCTGTTCTGCTTGGCTTGCAAGAAAGAGCTTGACTTTCATGTAGTACTTCCCGGAACAATAAAAGAAGTGGCTTTTCATCGAGTGCCGAAACTTTGAGCATCTCCCGACACTTTGAAAACGGTTTTCTTTCTCTAAGCGTTGTCACTTGACTTGAACAAAGATCTTCTTACCTTTAGAGCTTTCCCGACTGCCTTCCTTCATATTCAAAGTCTCTAAGTGGCGCTTCCCCTCTGCCAATAGTACCTCCTAGAGTACTTCGAAGTATGCCCTAAGGCGAGTTCGAATAGCCGAGCAAGGGACGGCCCCACACGAGTCATGGCTACGGCCCCAGCTAGGCGATCCAAACTTTCTTCCAATATGTCTGGCTGTTATGAGCTAAACTCCACTTTTGTAAGCCCCCATTTGAGATATCCCCACCAAGGCCCATTCAAAGGCCCCTACAGGAAGCCACTTTAGCCGAAAGTTCCGGATAGAAAAGCAACTTGACCGAAGGTTCAGGATCTGCAATTGAAGAGAGCGTCAAGCGAGGGTCCGTAAGGAGCAGAATCCACAGCTGCTGCCACCGTTGCCTCTGATCTCGCCAACAGAGGATGAAAAGCCGACTTCATATAAAGTGGAGTACCTTAAAGTTTTTCAAATTCCGTGTAGTCACGTGTAGGAAGGGCCGAAGCCGAACAACCTGACGCGCGTAGGCTTTGTTGCCGTATCTCCTTTCTGGCTATAGGAAAGGTGAAGAATGGGCTCTAGAAGAGACCATAAACTACGGTTCTGTATGTATGGAGCCCTTGCCCCGGAGAGGGTTTGAGATCGATGGGGCAAGGGAGATCATTCATCCTCTTGTGACTGAACTCTGTCTCTGGCTTCTGGTCGTATGAAGTCCTAGAGAATCTTGCTCCCGGCTTCGATCGTAAGCCGATGATATTTGGTGGTTCTGATTGGAGACCCGCTTGGACGTCAGGTCCGAATACTAGTCGAGGCGAATCTCAAATAGAAAATATATTCAATAAAAAGACTGCGCTTCATTTTAAAGGTATGGTGGTTATTGTGTTGACGGCTTTCTTTTTTAAAAAAGAAGTAAACAGGAGATTAGATACTGTGTGATTCTAATTTCCACAGTACTCTCTTGCCTGACTCGTCACTGCTTTCATACGGCAGCAAGCTCTCTCCTTACCAGTGTGTGTGATCACAATCTGGGCCGCTTGGGCCTGAAATAAGGACGAAGCGAAGGTCGATGTCCAAGAGTGTGAAAGAGGCGCTCCTTAGGCCACTAGAGGCTGATGGATACGCTCTGTTTAATACCGATGACCAGTTGAAACCGGCTGAGAGGCTTTTCGATTCAGTCTGGATCTAAGGTCCGCCACAGACTCTTTCCCTATGTAGCTTCGCTGTTTATGGATAACCTGTGGGGTCGCAAATTCTCAGTAGCCTGGACCCTTCCTTCTATTGAAGAGGGTAGGTACCTTGTTCCGAGTGGGGTTCAAATCCCTGCGAGGAGAAAGTTGACGCTGCCATCTTGGCTTATGTACGAAGATAGGACGGACGAAGTCCAACCGTTTAGTTGAGTCTTGGATTTTGTTTTTTTTTGGTCGGTCAAATCAATCTATAGACCAAAGAGAGCTCGGAGAGCAATACAGGCTACAAGGGGCATACCCCAGGAGCAATACAAACAACCAACAGAAACCAACTAGGGACAGACCCCTAGAACCACTACCACAAAGACCAAAGGATGCTAAGCCTTCTAAAAAAAAAGTACAAAGATTGCAAGACATCCAAGTCTAAGCAAACCTACTGAACTCAGTTACAAGGAAGCTTCCAATTTTGACAAAGAAAGACATTTACATCAGTCTTTTTGATCTTCTTCTTCATAGAAAGCAGCCTGCCCCTCGTTTAAAGAAAGCATGAGAGCTCTCTCTCCTCCCGTTCATACTCTCGCACACTCCCTAAGCTAGTCGACAGCTAGAGCGCTCTTCCTCGAGTTCTGAGTGAGTTATGAGTTCCCACCCCTCGATTCGTGCCTAACTAAAGGAATGTCTTCAGTGTTGCCCTTCTTAATGAGCTACTTCGCTTCCTGAGTTCATGAAGTGAATGAGTTCTTCCTTTAGCTATCCATCCCTCCCTTCCTTCCCTCTCCTTGGTCATTAGTGGATTCAAGGAAGCATAGGAAGCTAGGTTATGGAACTGTCTTGTCTTCTCTTTTTAGGTAGGAGAGCGGGCACGGTCACTCAAGGTCTCTAAGCTTCGTTGCTAGTGAGTTCTCTCTTGGTGGCTTTAGGGAAAAGTAGCTACTCTCAGTAGGCTTTCCGAAGCCTAAGAGAGAGGCTCGGGCTTCCACCGGGCTAGGCCCTACTAGGGTAATCCCTCACGCTCCATACCAACAGTTTCGGAAGGGAAACCAACTCAACAACACTACCACTGACCGGGGCGACGATTCCTTCAGAACGCCTTACCTATTCTCAAGCGCCGAAGGTGGAGTTAAGCTTACCCGAATAAGGAGCGATCGAAGGGGGCATAGGAGCATGGACGCTCACCTTAACTATGTGCGCATTAGAAAAGCGGTATCTAAAGCGCTCTAAGCGGTCTAAGAAGCGAATCTCACTTCATAGCTGTAGGACATCAACGCTCTTCTTCTCTTAGCTTAGGTTAGTAACCTTATCAAATCTTCCTAGGATCTTCTTCTAAGATCTTATTTTATGACTGACATTCACTTCCTTGCTTTTAAGTAAGTTCTTCCCCAGCTTCTTCAAAGAGACAGACAAAAAGGAACTCATGAGATCTCTATCCATTTTTTTGCACCTATTCTATCTTCCTACCGTTGAGACGGACTCCAAGCAGTGTAGCTGATTCAGAAATGGAAGGATCAGACTCAAGGCTTTAGCTATACTAAGCATCGTCTGACCTACCGCGTAACCCCTAGCGCTTTAGGTTTTAGCTGTGCTTCCCGCATATATACTCTTAAGCGCAAAGCCTTCGGCTTCTTGTCTCCTACCTTTTTTTTTCTAAAGAGAGAGTTGCAAGGTTTTGATCACTGCTACTGGCAAGAAGCCCTAAGAGAAGAAGCCATTCTTATGGGATTCTTTTTCCTCTCTTGACCCACGGAAGGTAGGAGCACGCCCTCTCTTCTAGCTCTATCTCTTCTAGCTCTAATAGTAGTTAGCCTTCTCTCTTTCTCCTTTCCAGTTCCCAATCTTTCTCTGCCACGTGTCACGGTTGTTGATAGAAGGCCTGTCTCCCTTTCGGTTGTGGAGTCTTTTCCTTTTAGCTGTCCGAGAATAGCTGTTTGGGCGCACCGATGTACGATAGTCAGGAACAGACTGAGACTTCTTGCTCTTATCCGTCTCCCTCATCTAGTCCGGATTCCAATCCAACTATTGAATGAAAAGAACTCACAGCAGACAGCATCAGCGGTGATAGGAATGAGAGGTTGCCGATCTGCTTCTCTCTGGCAAGCACTCAGGCATTCCTTCAAAAAGAAGAAATGAGCTAGCTAAGGATCAGACTTTTAGCTCTCGGGTCTTTCTTTTAGATCCCTGAAGGGCAACTCAAAGAGGTGAGAAGGCAGCTAATTGGATCTCTCTCCTCCCAGATAGAATACAGTAAACTACGTCCTAGCCAACTACGTCCTAGCGTGCTCTCAACCCTTATAAGACGCAGCAAGAACAACTTAGAAGATCTTCTTCTAAGATCGTCTTCGACTAGCTCCTCAACTTCTCACTTAGGACTCCTAGCTCAGTAGCTCATCAACTTAGGAGTTGAGAACTCATTGAAGTACCGCAGTCTTCCCCCCTAGCCTAGCCCCCTCGGGGGGGATTGTGAACTCGATTAGGATTAGGAAGACAGAGAAGTCCTCCCTAGGACTCTTTCTCGTTGAATCGTGGCAGGGAAAGAAATAGGGAAAAGTAGCTACTCTCGCTCTCGGTCGGCTTTCAAGAGAGAGGCTCGGGCTTCCCCCGGGCTCTTCCCAAGGATAGGGGAACCCCTGACGCTCCAGACTTCTGATGATAGGAGTTAGGAAAGGAAACTTTCAAACCTACCGCGCAACCTTCGGCTGCTTGCTTGGTTCGGAAGGAAAAAGTCGCTACTCTCAAGGGGCTGAAAGGATGTATGAGATTCCCGCTCGGGATCACCCTGGGCTATGCCCCCCAAGGGAATCCCTGACGCTCTATAGTAGCAGTTTAGGAAAGGGAGCTCACTCATTCTACAGCCTTTCTCCTTGCTTGGTTCGGAGCACGTAACTAAAGTCACTCACCCGTATAAGGATTGAGGGAAGGGGGATAAGAACTTGCCTCCCCGCCGTCTAAGGAGTGATTCCGTCTTTGTACTTTAAGCTCTCGTCCTTCCTTTATTCTTTCTAAGTGTTCTGTGTCCTTACTACTACCGCGCAACCTTCGGCTGCTTGCTTGGTTCTAATTTGCTAACCTTGCCTGAAGGGGCACGAGTTCAAATCCAGGTGTCCGAAATGCTTTCTAGTGCCATCCCCGATCCTTCTATTTTAATCCAAGATCCTCTTTCCCCCCCGCTGGACTCGCAGTCTTCCTCTTCTCAGTTATCTTCTGTTGTGCGACCCCAAGGGGTTCGCCCTTTTTCGGAACTGCAATCTAAGCTGCTCTCCGTTCAGAGGGATCGGCCTCTCAATTTCCTACCTCTTTTCTTGGGCACTTCGCTCTTGTTGCTCTTTTACCTGGATAATCTGGCTGACTCTCATGGCCAAATGTGGCATAGAGTGGAGGGAAAGAAATTGGGAGGATCCTTTTTCTTTGAATCTGACCAGTGGAGAGGTAGGGCTTTCCCTAACTTGCTTAAAAGACTCTCATAATGTGTGACACTAACCTTCATTTGGCCCTTGATCCTAACCCTCGGAACAGTTGGAAGGATGTTTGAGAATGTCTACACTGACTACTAAGCTCCCTTATCCATAAAATCATGGAAATGGTGGGGGGCAGGCTGCTTTCTATGAAGAAGAAGATCAAAAAGACTACCTTTTTTTTGAGAGAGGACAAAGACTCCTTGCAGGCGGGCTTCTTTATTGAAAAAGGGGGAGTGGAATGCTGCGACTAAGAAAAGGGCTTCCTTCTCGCGCTCGGACTTCTAATACCTAGGGCTTTGCCCCAACCTAAGAGCTGTGCTTGCTTGACCTTTACGGACTGGAGGCTTTCCTGTGATTGAAAGCCTTCTCGTCGATGGCTTGCTTACCGGCCGGACGGAGGAATTTATTCTTTCTAATAAAGGAAGGGGAAAATCGTACCTTTCTAAGGGCAGTCTTTCTCTCACGCGCCGAGGGCTCAGAGCATCTGCCATAACCTTGGGACTTGTAATTGCCTTGAATAAGGAATCTTGCACTCTGACTTTGAGTTCTTTAGTTGGGGAAACAAACCTAGCACGCTGCGATGCACTTAGAGCAACTTAGAAAGGATTCAATCAGACACTGAGGACTCCGAACTCAGATCTAAGACTCCTTCGGGACAAGTATTGACTCTTGGGAGACTCAAAGAAAAAACAAAGTAGAAACTCTCACGGAAGATAAACTCAAACTGACGACAGGACTAATCTAGTGATGTCTCTTCTAATCTAGTGATTACCTTCCTTCTTTTGGAAGGCAAGATAGCGAAAGGGCTATCTTCTAGTTGTTGAGACTAAACAAAAGTGATTTCTTCCATGGCGGCGGATAGAGATTAAGCTACTAAACTAAACAGAGACAGCTAAGCGAGAGAAGTGGGCAAGAGCGCGAAGAGAGCAGCAAGCAAAGCTATAGCGCGCTCTGAAACAAAGGAGGCAGATACGTGAATGAAGTGATGGAACAAGGGCCGTGGTTGGGTCTAGGAGAAAAAGGAAGGAAAGTAGCTTGGGAATGAAAATGGGTTTTTCTATTTCTTCTATTTCTGTTACGCTTCCGAAGAAAAAACTGGCAACCATTCGCTATCTAATTTCGTAATGTAAAGCGTACAGCTGATGAGAGTGAAGTCGGGGTGGTCCCACTGGACAGAAGAATCTCGGTTTGCCAGGTTAACCGAAGATAAGACGAGCAAAAAGAAAACCGAAAGACCTGTTGATGCGTCTTACCTGTCCGTGGGATGGGAAGGGACCCTCACTTTAGTTTAGAATGGAATGAAGCAGGAAGCATCCAAAGTACCGATTGACATAGGCGCCCAGACCTTCCTTAGGAAGAAGAGACTGCACATGAAAGACATGAAAGGGTGTCAAAATCCCCTGCTCTCGAATCTAGCTATTTTTTCTGTCTTACCGGAACTTCAAAAATGACCTTGTAATACTCATTTTATGGCTTAGCCGCTACCCTTGAAAACAGACTTTTTGTTTAGCGCCTGTGGACATGTTGCGCTGAACCTCTCTTCCCCGAGTCCATCTCCATTGAGATCTCTCGCCCTCGTTCTCTCTGAAGTTCGTAGGAAGTTCTTCGGCCTACTATGCTCTCTCCCCCCCTACGCTTTTTAGGTCTACGTGTGGAGAGGCTAGAGGCGCGCTGAAGTCCCCCTCTCTCTTGGCCGGACTCTTGGATGAACTTCTTCTACTCTATCTTTTGCTTTGACATTGTCCTTGCCTTGCTTTTAAGTAAGTTCATGTTCATACTCTCTCAATCTGTCTCTACACCATCTCTCCCGCCAATTCCCTAAAGTGTTCGTAAAGCTCAACTGGAGTCAACGTTTTTGATAGTCTTTCAGAGGTAAGGGAAGCATCTCTCCATCTACATTCATCTGAAAGACGTCTGCCTTTCCTCCCTCTTGAGTCAGATTAAGGGAAAACCGAAATGCTCCTTCTTTTTTCGTTGGGGTTTCAAATCTTCCTTTGGATGCACGTTGTCCGGTGTTTGAAAGGTAAGGGGATTTCCATATTCATATGACCTTCTCTTTCACTTGATCTTGATTGATGAACCATCAACTACTAGTCTCTCTCTCTTAGTAGTAATGTCATTCATCAACCGGAAAACGAAGCATGTGTTTTTCGTTCCACCGTCCGCAACCCACCACCGCTTTTTCAGCTAGCTATAGTTCGATCAAGACCTACTAGCTATCAGTTAGGTTCCGCTATTTTGACCAGTTTACGTTAGTCCTCTCTCTTTCTTTACAGATGTTGGGGGAGGCATTACATAACATAGCATAGGGCAATCTCATGTGTGGCTCGGGTAAGCTATAGTAACTAACGTTGGATGAATGTTATTAACCAACTCCTGACGTCGTTCCTTAACCTTACTTAGCTCGGGGGTGATCGGATCGGGATACAATTAACTCATTCAAGCATTCGTCTTTTCAGCTAAGGATCCCCTTCTTTGCAGGAAAAGGTTGGGATTTAGGTGAAAGTGACATTCTCTTTTTTCAAAAAAGAAGCTATCTAGGAGGAAAATGAAGAATTCTATTTTCTCTACAATCTCTCTTTTTTTTTCATAGTATCAGAGGTCGTGTTCTCTAAGGTTTTGAGCAGGAATCAACATCTCTATCGGTGCATAGGAAAGGGGCCGTCGTCAATCACGCAACTCTGGCCTAAGAGCCAACTAGAAGGAAGAAGAGTTCAGTTCTTCATGCTTCCCACTTCTACATTATCCATCTCCACTATCCTATCCGCTTCTTCAGGGCCCATCCATACTATGTATTGAGTGAGTTCTGCCGGGGTCTATCTATTTCCCACTTCAGAACCCATCCCTCCTACCTCAATCGTTACCTATCCTCCATCTCCATGGCCAGGCGGGTTTGGGAGGAGTCCTAAGATATCATGAAGGGAGGTTTTGCCCTTTTCTTTAGTTCTTTAGTTAGGGCTGTAACACGAGTTGGATGGCGAATATTATAAGCGCATTAGAAGAGAATGGACATCGCTTTAGCTTGCCGGCAAGCTCCAGTTTTTGATTGAGGGCGATGCAAAGACGTTACCTCATCGCGGGAACCACGCTGGGTGGGGTGGAAGGCTCTGCCTTTTCTTTCAGAGATTAAGGTGTTACTAAGCCATATAACCGCTCGGTGGGGAGGAGGTTGTGCGGTAGTCAAAGCAGGACCTTTTTGAGAAGAAATCTTCCATACTACAGAAATTCTTAGCATAACTCAAAGTGGGCTGGAAAGCACTCGTAGAATCACACGAGAAACCTTCGGGAAACTGTGTTAGCATAAGAGACAGCTACGTAGAAGGTCCTCCTTACCTAAGAAAGCCCATCTACTACGCTCCTTTAATGGGTTAGGCGAGAGTAGGTGAAGTGAGACTTTCACTATGAAGAAAAAATTCATCGTCAAACTGTTCTGTGGTACAGAGCTTATTCAGCCCTCGGAATCACTGCGGAACCCTACTTCTGTGCCCAACTGGAACATGGCCCTGCCTATAGTTAACTAGCTCGGGATTCGGGATCCGAAGAACGAGGTTACAGTTAGCTTTCCCTGATTGATCGGAACTTTGCAACCGGAGATCGAAAGCAAACTTTTGGATTTTTCTTTCCACTTCAGGTAGGTGGGTTCGTGGAAGGAGTGAACCGAGGCCAAACTGAAAGGGCCTATGACCTGGATCAAAAGAGTGAAACGGAATGCTCTCCAGAAAGGTTACATGTTGGGACACCCAAAAAACGACGAGAAAGAGGATCATTGCATCCGTATCCGTTAGAAGCATATCAAAAGAGGAGATGGTCGCCCGCGCCGATAGTCTGTCCCGTTCTTGTGATGGAAGCAGAACTAAGCAGGTGCATCCGATAAATCGAAGACTAAGAGTTTCAGGCTGAAGTCCTTAAAGCCGCTGAACTGGAGATAGACCCTGTAGCAGTAGGGAAGGGGCGGTACGTGAATCAGATAAACGGCAGTCAGAGCTGCTTCAGCCCAGTAGCAGCGAGGTACATGAGATGCCAGAAGTCATGCACGTCTCCATGATGTGAGGATTTTCTCGCTCAGCTATGCCATTTTGCTGAGGTGTATAGGGCTGGAGGGCTGACATCATTTTGAAATTCTCCTTTCCAGCTCGCACTGCAGGAACCGGTGAGGTCTCATTCATTAGGCAAACAACCCCCAAGGAAGAACAACTACTCTAAAGACTGGGATCATTTAATGCACCAGCTTGAGGGAGAGACTCTGAATGCGATCACGCCCAAGGGAGTGAACATGTCGGCTAACTGATCTTTGGTCTTCACATATGGAGTGCCAATTCCCTTTGAGACAACCTTTTCCCTCATAAAGTGCATGAAAGATAGGGCCACCTCTATATGTTTTGCCCTTTCATGGAAGACCAGATACGAAAACAAGCCTTTAGCCCGAACTCACTCACCTAGCTAGCCTAGCCCACCTAAGCCAGACGCCTGTATGCCTGCCAACGCGGATAAAGAAAATGCTCAATCTGACCTTGCCCTTATACTTATACTCTGGAACTTGCCCACCAAACACCTCTGACCTTCCCGCCCCACAGTCGACACTCCCTAACTACTTGACAACCAGCCGCCCAACTACATGCACGGTACGCTTTTCTGCCTTAGCAGATAAATGCTCAGTCTACCTTACCAAACCAGCCTGAACGCCTTAGCTTCGTCATACCGACCGGACTATGACACCTGAACTTATGGCTGTCGGAAAGAAAACCAACCCGAACGCCTTTGATTAAATAAGTAATTAGCCTTTGACACCTAAGCGATTATGCCGTTAGACCTGTCATCTTCCTAAACGACCGGACCGCTCCGTGGGGCCAGTAGCCCTTATAGCCTCCTTACGCCCACCAACGCTTCGGCATGCGAACTCACCTAATTAATTAACTCTTTTTAGCCGTACTTGCGTTGTTCACCGAGGCCTTTTTTTTTTTTATTATCGCGAATCTGCGCGAAAATGGAAGGGTGAGTGGATGGGCTAAGGCCGGGGCAGGAGTCAACAGCAAGGGCTAGGGAGAGGTCGCGGTAGAAGTTCGGGTGAACCCCGAAAGAGAGTTATGTGGTAAGCCGAATCATACTCGAGAGACATGTTGGGATTTGCATGGTCGACCTGCAGCTAATGCCACTACTGGTACACATTCTGGATCCATGACTACGGGTGTCACCGCTGGAGCTAACACGGCGTCTTCCTCCAACGATGTGGTACAAGTTCCCTTGGATCAATTCAACAAGCTCGTGTAGAGGGTTAATCTTCTTGAGAGTACCACTCTTTCTAAGGCCTTCACCTATTATCCGGGTACTACTAGGTCTGCTTTCCAGGCCTCTTTGTCCCCATCTACGTCTTGGATTGTTGATTCAGGGGCTACTGATCATTTGAGAGGTAAGTCCATAGTGTTTTCTTCCTTTACAAATTCTTCTGTCTCTGAGAAAGTTAGACTTGCAGATGGGTCTTCTACCCCTATTTTTGGGGGATAGGAACTGGAAAAGTATCTCCTTCTCTATCCCTATCGTCTGTACTTAAAGTTCCTAGTTTTCCTACCTTTCTCTTATCTCCACAGGTCTTCAATTGCCTACTTGCCTTTCACCCACTAGTAGCTATACTCATAGAATAGAATGAATGTTCAAATATGATACGCGTTACATGTATACGCGTGTAACATGTTCCAATATTCTATGTTCATTCATGTGCTAATATTCTATTAGAATTTGAATGAACAATCATATGTGTGCATTCTTGTGTGAAAAAGAACCCCCTCCTTAGTTCTTAAAGCTAGAAAGCCAATAGACCTTTAAGTCGCACAATCAACCTCTAATGCTATCGATCTCAAAAATCGACCTCAGCATTCAGGCAGCAGGGACTTCGGTTGGAAGGAATGAATCAAGTAAGGTGCGAATACTCTTTCAGTGATGTCTTTCTCCCTGAAATAGCTCCGCTACTCTACTGACTTCCTGCCTTCCCTCCCGCTGCCCCCGTCACTGGGAACGGTAAACATCTGGCTCTAGTCTTTATATGGAATGGATGCTACGTATTCTCAGAAGGTATGCTTTTAGCAAGGCGGGTGGATATAAACCGATCATGGACACGGAATGGGATCTGGATCAGCTACCCACGCCTCCGCAGGTGGTTATGGGTTCACTCGGCCAGCTATATTGACTAGGTCAAGGAGAACATGAGAAAGAACTGGATCGACTGCACCTCTATCCGTTACCGGCTCAGATGCTTCTGTGGGATGTGCGAAAAGGAAGTAGGAACACAGCGTCATGTTTGTTGGAACGCTAGGAGAGGAGCTGATAAATAAGGAGAGGCTCCTGGAATTCCTCACCTAGCCAATCCACATTTGACTGAAGGATCCTCCGTGCGACTGAGGTTTAGTAGGAAAAATGCATGCCCCCACTAAACCGAACATCAACTCAATCACCAACCCCAAAACATTAGATGGTCTTCTTATATACGTTGGAGTCGGAGCAGAAGACCCTAACGAGCTTTGCGTACTAGTAGTCTAGAGGACTGATTTCTTTCACTACCGCAAAAGCAGGAGTTGACTACCGCGTTCCGTAACCGAAGACGGCCAACCTCGGAACGTGTGGTTAGAGACCCACTGGAACTCAAAGGAAAGCCTGCTCCTACACCTCCAGATCCAATGGCTTTCTCGGAGAAATTCAATAAGAATATTGAAGCAGGTCGCAGGCCGACCATGAAGAAGACGTATCGCTACATCCCTAGTGAGCAAGGTCGGGAAGGTGATCCCATCTTTCAGCTAATA